AAATGAATTAATTAAGTTCAAATTTTGAAAAGATGAATAAACAGGTTTATATAAAAAAAATGCTATCAATATTCCGAAAGAGGCTATACTGACTGAAAAAACTGCATCTTTAGAAAATTCATACCAATCTATTAAATTGTTTGAATTTTTATGTAAAAGATTTATAGACGGGGTTAGCCATTTGGTTAATATATCCACGTCTTGATTGAAAGGAATTCCTAAAAATCCAACGAACAAAGTAAATAGAATTAATATAATTATTGGAAATAACATAGTATTATCCGATTCATAAGGATACAAAGAACTCTTGGTATTGCCAAAATTCGGAATATAAAGAAAGGGTTGGATTGGATTTCTTACATTCTCATCAAATTTCTCAAATTTATATACTTGATTTGAATTTGAAAAAAAAGAAAGACGTTCATTCTTGTTCATTTTTAATAAATTTAGCAAAGGAAAGTTTTTTTTAGTTATTTTTGAACCTTCTTTACCCCATAGAGATATTGAATACAAGGGGGTCTTCCTTTTTCCACTGTAATTTTGAAAATGAACGTTTAAATGTCCTTCAAAAGTAAGTAAATAAATCCGACACATATAAAATGCGGTTAATCCCGCCGTAGACCAAGCTATTATTGCAAAAATAGGTGAATACAACCAACTATCATTAAGGATTTCATCTTTGGACCAAAAACAAGCAAGGGGTGGAATACCGCAAAGAGAAAGTGTACCTAATAAAAAAGAATTTTTAGTAATTGGTACATGTTTTGTTAAACCTCCCATAAGTACCATGTTCTGGCTTTTTTCTGGACAATATCCAACAAGAGTTTCCATCGAATGAATAACAGATCCCGATCCTAAAAACAATAATGCTTTGGAATAAGCATGAGTAATCAAATGAAATAAAGCACTGCGATAAGACCCCATACCTAGAGCTAACATCATATAACCCAATTGAGACATTGTAGAATAGGCTAAACCCCTCTTAATGTCTTTTTGAGCAAGAGCTAAAGTAGCTCCTAAAAAAACTGTTATTATCCCTATAAAAGAGATAAAATTCATGATGTGGGGTATGACTATGAAAAGAGGCATAAGTCGAGCTACAAGAAAAATTCCTGCTGCTACCATCGTAGCAGCATGTATAAGAGCTGAAATAGGAGTCGGCCCTTCCATTGCATCAGGTAACCATACATGAAGGGGAAATTGTGCAGATTTAGCAATAGCACCGCCAAATAATAGAACAGCGCACAAAGTAACAAATAAAAAATTGACCTCATTAGTAGAAATCAAGTTATTTAATATTTGGAATAAATCGCGAAATTCAAAACTTCCTGTTACCCAATAAAACCCCAAAATGCCTAATAATAAACCAAAATCACCAACACGATTAGTTACAAACGCTTTTTGACAAGCCTTTGCTGCAACAGGTCGTGTGAACCAAAATCCTATTAATAGATACGAACACATTCCAACCAATTCCCAAAAAATATAAATTTGTATCAAATTTGAACTAGTAACTAATCCCAACATGGAAGTACTGAAAAAACTCATATAAGCAAAAAATCTCAGATATCCATGATCATGAGACATATAATTATCACTATAAATAAGAACTAAAATTCCAACAGTAGTGATTAATATTGACATAATAGAAGTAAGTGGATCGATTAAGTATCCGAATTCTAAAGAAAAATCATTATTGATAATCCAAGACCATACATATTGATAGACAGAACTGCTATTTATTTGCTGAATAGACAGATTCATGGAAAAAATCATGACTATACTTAACAATAAAACGCTCTGAAAAGCCCACATACGGCGAAGACTTTTTGTTGCCGTCGGAAAAAGAAGAAGTCCCACCCCTATTAACATAGGAACTGGAAGTGGAAGAAAAGGTATTATCCACGCATATTGATATGTCTGTTCCATAAAAAAAGTTTTTTATTCTTAATTAATTGTTTCCGATTCACCGGATCTTACCTCTTTCGAAAAAGTCACTAAAAAATAAGGATATGCACTAATTTATTAAATTTATTTAATAATTTTATATTAGTATTTATTTTGAGTCTTTTCAATTTTCAAAATCGTTTAAATATTCAAAACAAGAAGTTACAATTGGAGAAATGATATGACCAAGTGCCATATATAAAATATAAATAAAAAGAATATAAATATAAATAGGAAAATTTATATTATTACGAGAATTTCTCGTAATAATTAATAATCGTAATAATAATTAATAAAAATAATAAAACAAGCTTAAAAATTTAGGCTAAAAAGAGTACTGATGTTGATATGAATTATATGAATTATAGGATTAACTAAGGTCATTGGTCTAATGAAAAAACTCTTTATTTTAGTTACTTTATTTCAACTCATTAACTAATTCATTATGGGATTGATTGTTTTCCATTTCAATCAAAACAAATTATTAGTAAAGTTTAGAAGATTATAGATCTAAAATGAACTTTTTTTATCAAAAAAACGGATCTTTCTTACTAGTCTCATTCGAATTTGAAAATGGAATTTAGGTGTATTTTTTCTCAAGTTTTACTAAAAAAAGATTACTAAAAAAAGACTCACGTTTTTAGGCAAAAGTTTACAATCCTTTGAGGTATTTTATTACATGTAAATAAAGTATAGAATAGAATGACGAAAATAAAGGTCTTTTAGGCTCTTTATTTATTTTATTAAGTTTGATTTCTATCACATAGCAGATTCTAAAGATATAACTTTGAGATATAAACAACGAGAATTAAGAGTTCCAAACCAAAAATTTTTGGTTTTACGAATAGTGTATGGAATCAAAAATTTTTTATGTTATTTCGAGTCATTTTTGATCAAATTTTTACAGATATATCTATATTTCTTTTTTATGAAGAGAATCTTTTTTAGAGAAAAATAGATCATGAATAAGAAAAAATAATTGGTTTTGAACAATAGATGTCTTTCACATCCAACTATAACAATGAGTAACTTCTTCATTTTTAAATGGCAGTTCCAAAAAAACGTACTTCGATATCAAAAAAGCGTATTCGTAAAAATATTTGGAAAAGGAAAGGATATTGGGCAGCGTTAAAAGCTTTGTCATTAGGGAAATCTCTTTCTACCGGGAATTCAAAAAGTTTTTTTGTACGACAAACAACTAAGTCCTAAAAGATTGGAATAATCAGAATGGATTTGACTCAAAAAATTGGATCAGTAATTATCTATATCTATATTTGTTAATATCTATATCTATATTTCTATATTAAATAATAAAAGAATTGGCAGTCCTAGACTTTTAATCTTATCTTATTCTTTTCTTATAAGATAAAAATAAAAATTCTTGTATTTTCTGAAATCTAAAGAAATCAAAAATATTGTATTTTTATTTTTTTTAGTATTTAGTATATTTTCAATCAGATTTTGGTGGTGGGGAGTCTTATTTTCCCCATCGACCTTTACAATAATGATAATGAAAAATTTTTATCTTTCTCGGGAAGGGCAGATATAAGATTTTTAGTTAAAATTAATGAATTGTTGAAACTAATTGATTTCATGTTAAAAATTTTTGGATAACTTTCTTACTTCTTCATTTATTTACTATATGGAATATATTTATCATATATCTACAACTTTTAGTCCAATCAATAAAAAAACCTCATTGTTGAGATATTATGTACAAGTGTCAATTTGGAGTAGTCAAAAATAGACATATTTTAGATTCATTGATAAAATTTCTTTTTTTTTTTTTTCTGAAATCATCAGATAAAGCAGAAATAATAATAATTAATAATGACAATAATAATAAAAGTAAAAAATGAAAAAAAAAAGTTTTTTTCGCGAGAATTCTCTAGTTGCAAGAATTCTATTTTTCTATTTTTGGCTAATACTAATATATTGGCTAATATATAAACTACTTGAATCTTTACTAAAAAAACTTATTTGAGTGAATTGACTTATTCAATCTCGACGATTGAATATAAATAGGCTATTATGAGTTCGAGCAAGCCGCTATGGTGAAATCGGTAGACACGCTGCTCTTAGGAAGCAGTGCTAGAGCATCTCGGTTCGAGTCCGAGTGGCGGCATGCCATCTTCTAAAAGAGATCCAATACATCCTATAATAAAAATAAATCAAATTCCCTATTTATATTTATTAATTAAATTTATATGGGGATTCCCCCTTTTTTTTTTTCATTTTTATGATATTTTCAACTTTAGAGCATATATTAACTCATATTTCCTTTTCTATTGTTTCAATTGTAATTACAATTCATTTGATAACCTTATTTGGCAATGAAATCATAACATATGATTCGTCAGAAAAGGGAATGATAGCTACTTTTTTATGTCTAACAGGATTATTGCTCACCCGTTGGATTTATTCGGGACATTTCCCGCTAAGTGATTTATATGAATCATTAATTTTTCTTTCATGGAGTTTCTCCCTTATTCATATAGTGCCTTATTTCAAAATAAGAAAAAATTATTTAACCACAATAACTGCTTCAAGTACTATTTTTACCCAAGGTTTTGCTACATCGGGTCTTTTAAATGAAATACGGAAACCCACAATATTAGTACCCGCTCTACAATCGGAATGGTTAATAATGCACGTAAGTATGATTATATTAAGCTATGCGGCTCTTCTTTGTGGATCATTATTATCAGTAGCACTTCTAGTCATTACATTTAGAAAGATTTTTTATAGTTCTAAAAGTAATAATTTATTAAAATTAAATGAGTCATTTTCGTTTGGTGAAATCCAATACAAGAATGAAAGAAACAATATTTTTTATGCTAAGAATTATTACAAGGCTCAATTGATTCAACAATTAGATTTTTGGAGTTATCGTGTGATTAGCCTAGGATTTATCTTTTTAACCATAGGTATTCTTTCAGGAGCAGTATGGGCTAATGAAGCATGGGGATCATATTGGAGTTGGGATCCAAAGGAAACTTGGGCCTTTATTACTTGGATCGTCTTCGCAATTTATTTGCATACTCGAACAAATA